CCTTATCCATGTCAATTAAAGGGACTAAAAAAGTAAAAACTATTAAAAAATATTACTCAGTCCCTGAATTTCTTAGATCTTCAAAAAAAAAAAAAGACTCTCTTTGGTAAGGATAATGATATGGACTGTGAATGATTTAATGATGGGGATTCTTGCCCATATATGTCCATTTGTACGGGTTCTAGTCCAAAGACTTGGGATAAGATACAAAAATTGTTGTTCGTATCCATTTGTGAAAGAATAGAATGAATGAGAAACATAGTGAATTTTGTTTGAACCGATGACGAAAAAAATAGGATAATATAAAATATAAAAAATAAAGTAGTTAGGAAGTAAAATGGGCTTTTTATTGGGGATAGAGGGACTTGAACCCTCACGACTTCTAAAGTCGACGGATTTTCCTTTTACTATAAATTTCATTGTTGTCGATATTGACATGTAGAATGGGACTCTCTCTTTATTCTCGTCCAATTAATCAGTTTTTCAAAAGATTTTTCAGACTCTGGAATGAATAATTTGATAACTGAATATTCGATTCTTTCTTCAACTTCGATTGGAATAGATTCACAATAACTCTAAATTTTTTTCATATTCATAAAATATATAATATAAAATATATAATATGGATTCGGATTCGGGCCGTGATTAATAAATCGTTTGATATGTCAGTATGTATATATACGTATATAGGGCCATCCTATCTGTCATTTTGATAGAGGGATTCCAGCTACCAACGCAACGTAACGTAGTCAACTCCATTCGTTAGAACAGCTTCCATTGAGTCTCTGCACCTATCCCTTTTTGATTCTAGTTTTATAAATTAAACCCCTATTTTATCAAAATAAAGATTTGGCTCAGGATTGCCCATTTTGAATTCCGGGGTTTCTCTGAATTTGGAAGTTACCACTTAGCAGGTTTCCATACCAAGGCTCAAGCTAATCAAGTCCGTAGCGTCTACCGATTTCGCCATATCCCCCCTTGAGACAGGATCTAGTTGTAATTCACCCCTTTCATTTATCTTGAAATCGTTGAATTCATTAGCTAATGATTCTTATATCTAAAAAGTGTATGCCGCTATTTTATTTTTTTTTTTTTCGCCATCCTCCATCATTTCATCTCTATTGTATTAGACGAGCCCTATTTGTTTTGTTTCAATCTGTTTCAATCAGACATGATTCTATCATTGATGTGTCCACAATTCAATATGAATATATATATCCCACATATATATGTCTCTCCCCCCTTCATTTTGACTTTAAAGGTCGATTTGGAATACTGTAAGGGTCGATATTCATTCTTCTTTTTTTCATCCTATCTCCCCCTTTTCTGAATGAAAACAGAGTAATATCCTATTATAAATTGTATCTTTTTATCCCTTTAGTAGGATGGATTCGCTATCATTTCATTATATTTCATTATATATCATTACATATATAATTAATTAGCATAATTTAGTATAACTGTTCTAAGAAATAATTAGACTTTTCTAAAATCATAATTTAAAATATTATTATTATATTCTTATTAAGTTATATTCTTATTAAGTAAGAATATATTAAGTAAGAATAGGTAAATATTACGTAGTATCTAAGTATTATTATTATTAAGTATTAAGTTAAGTAATTATTAAATTATTAATAATATAAATATAAAGTAATTATTAAATTATTAATAATATAAATATAAAATATTTTTAAAAATAAATTTTAATGAATTATAAATTAAAAATTAAAGAAATAATAATAAATAATCTAATGGTAGATAGAATGACTATATAGTCATATGCCTACCGAATTAGTCATTCTATTACAGAATCCTATTCTATTCAGTTATATTCATAATAAAATAAATATAATGAAAATTTATTTCAGTATTAGTATTTTCGTATAAAATATAAAAATAGTAAATTACTATAAAATCTGGTAGTTTCCTGAATTCCTATTCACTATTTCTGTTATGTGAGCCCGCTTAGCTCAGAGGTTAGAGCATCGCATTTGTAATGCGATGGTCATCGGTTCGATTCCGATAGCCGGCTTTTCTTTTTCTCTATCCATTTTTTCCGTGATTGATAATCTCTCCTCTCCTTTTCTCAAAATGTCGGGCCGATGATCTATTATGTCGTGTTAACTCGCAACTATGAATAAAAAATTAATTGGAGCAATTAGATCTCTACGGAACAAATCATAAAACGGAGCCTTAACTTCCTATATATACAAAAAATCCGGATATTGATACAATTCATTTCATTCTATTTTCATTCTACTTTAGTAGTACTTCAGTAGATATTTAGTTTTGCTTTGTTTATCCTTTAGTTCAGTCTTAATTTAGATTTTTTCTGTAAAATGAAATTTCAATAAAATAAAAAGGAGTTTTATGTCTCGTTACCGAGGGCCTCGTTTCAAAAAAATACGCCGTCTGGGGGCTTTACCAGGATTAACTAGTAAAAGGCCTAAATCCGGAAGTGATCTTAAAAACCAATTGCGCTCTAGGAAAAGATCACAATATCGTATTCGGCTAGAAGAAAAACAGAAATTGCGTTTTCATTATGGTCTCACAGAACGGCAATTACTTAGATATGTGCATATCGCTGGAAAAGCCAAAGGGTCAACAGGTCAAGTTTTACTACAGCTACTTGAGATGCGTTTGGATAACATCCTTTTTCGATTGGGTATGGCTTCAACCATTCCTGGAGCCAGACAATTAGTTAACCATAGACATATTTTAGTTAATGGTCGTGTAGTGGATATACCAAGTTATCGTTGCAAACCCCAAGATATTATTACTCCGAAGGATGAACAAAGATCGAAAGCTCTGATTAAAAATTATATTGCTTCATCGCCCCGCGAGGAATTGCCAAAACATTTAACTATTGACTCATTCCAATATAAAGGATTAGTAAACCAAATAATAGATAGTAAGTGGATCGGTTTGAAAATAAATGAGTTGTTAGTCGTAGAATATTATTCCCGTCAGACTTAAACCTAACGAAATAACAAAAAAAGGTTCAGACAATTTTTTTTTTCCCTTTTGTCGAAGGAAATAGATTTAAGGTTTAAGGGCTTTGATCCGCATTTTTCTTATTAATGTATTACAAGTAATGTAATAGAGAATCCTTATCAAATCAAATACAAATAAAGGTCTTACTGTTCTGTTGGAATAATGCTATCAATTGTTATTTGATTTGATACATTGTGGTCGGTAACGTTGGTGAATCAACAGAAACGGAAAGAGAGGGATTCGAACCCTCGGTAAACAAAAGCCTACATAGCAGTTCCAATGCTACGCCTTGAACCACTCGGCCATCTCTCCCACATATACATAATCTTATTATTGAACAGAAACCGAGTGAAGTGAATAGCGAGTCATTCATATTATTGCAGTACGGGTACGATAAATCAATGGTTCCATAGAAATAAAAAATCCCTTTCAAATTTCATAGTTCTCAACAACAATTTCCTCATCAGTTCCCCCATAGATCTATTACTAGATCTATTAGTAATTGTCCCTTGGATTTTTCTATTTCAATTGTATGACGTATACACGTTATGCAAATAAAAGAGATGGTTACTCTAATTTGAATTTGAAATTGGATAGTTTATCATGGACTGATTATTCCATTCTTTTTCCTCTTTTACTTTTATTTGGACCATAACCAAATCAAAACTTATCGAGTTACCAGAATCCGTAGTAAAATCAAGTCCTCGGTTAGTCAACTTAGAGAAAATAGTAAGAGAAAATAGTAATAGTTCCGTTCATCGATATTTCGTACTACTGTACAATTCCTTTTTGGATCATTTTCCCCAAGGGAAAATGAGAAGAATTATATAATGGATTGCTAATTATGCCTAGATCCCGGATAAATGGAAATTTTATTGATAAGACTTCTTCAATTCTAGCCAATATCTTATTACGAATAATTCCAACAACTTCAGGGGAAAAAAGGGCATTTACCTATTACAGAGATGGTGCGATTTGATTTGATTCTTTTTTCTTGTTTTTTTAGGCCTTAATCTGAGAAAAAGAGGCGCGGTTCGGGATAGAAAAGAAAGAAACAAATTATTTTATTGAAATAAACCGACGCTTGGTGAAGGTAAAGTTTTGAGATAGAACAATTCCTTCTGTCGTGTATCCTCGATTGATGCGGCCTCAGATGCTTTAATTATCAATTTTAGTATTGAGCGAAAGGTTACACCTATAGGTTCTGGATTGCGGGTCAATACTACTAGTACCAATAGGCAGCATAGCATAGGGGAAGAAGCACTACTCTAAGGAATCAACAACATGAAAACTTTGTTATAAATTATCCCTTACTTATGGGTCTCGGGACTAACAAGAATGGTTGGGACAACAAACATCCATCTCGTTCGTACTTTGGATACCCACATAACCATCAAAGATTGTTGAAGTGACTAATTCCTCTATAAATTAGGAGGCGTTGAGGACAAAGAAATTATTGGAGTTACCATTTCCATCTAGCACTAATACAATTGGTGTTAAGAAGAGACCTCTTTCGGGAAGGCTGGCTAGGGATTTCTAGTAAAAATACTAGCCCCCGTCAGTTCATAATGAGAATGGTGAAATCTTGATTCCATAGATGATTATTTCCCTTAGTACTATGCACAGAGGGGAGGAGCCGTATGAGATGAAAATCTCATGTATGGTTCTGGAACGGAGATTCTTTGAATAGAATGAACGACCGTAACGGATGTCGGCTCAATCTGAAGGAAATTATGCGGAAGCTTTACAGAATTATTATGAAGCTACGCGACTAGAAATTGATCCCTACGATCGAAGTTATATACTCTATAACATAGGCCTTATACACACAAGCAACGGAGAACATACGAAGGCTTTGGAATATTATTTCCGGGCACTCGAACGAAACCCATTCTTACCACAAGCTTTTAATAATATGGCCGTGATCTGTCATTACGTGCGACTATCTCCATTATAGAAAGAAGGAAAAAAAGATCAAATTACCTAGTAAATACTAGAAAAAA